ATCTTTATTAGTAGCGGGGTCCGGGGAAAGAATAGGAAAGGCGATTTCACTATACTTCTGACCGGGAACAGGACCTATCACAAGAATATTTTTTTTAGTGGGGCGGTAGCTCTGAAAAGACAGATTGCCTATCTTTTCTTTCATCTCGGGCGAAATACGATCGGGCGGAGCTAATTCAAACCCCTCAGGTAAAATAAGAACAGCCCCCACATTCAACGACCCCCTTTTACCATTAGCAAGAACTTGTTTCAGTTGCATATCATAAGGAATTCGAACAACAGCTTCAAATACAGTATCTGGAAGTACCGCTTGTGGAACCTCAATATCCACGGGCTTATTAGCTAAATGACAATTGGCGCATACAATACGCCCAGTCGATTCTCGTGGGTTTTCATAACCCTGCTGTGCAAAAATGGGATAGGCATTTGAAATGGATGCCCGAGTTATTATATATATCATGAGCAATACGGAAATGGATCGAGTAATCTCTTCCTTTATCCAAGAAAAGGTATTTCTAATTTGCATGGTCCAATCATTGATCCCGAAAATTTCTACAATAAAATTAGGTAGGTCGCTAGTATAGTTCCCTATCCGCGATTCTGGTATTTACTGAAATCATTTTACTAGAATATAGGAGGAATCCCCTGGATGGGTAGAAAGAGTAAGTACAACTTTGAATGCTTTGCTTATGTACAAAGTAACAAACATTATAATTGGATCAGTGGATCATTTTTCAGTCATTCATTGAATGATAAATCACTACAAGTGACGGAGATACACGATTTAAATAACGGAAGATACAATATTTTAAAATTGTATCTAGAATGACTGGAAAAGTGGAAACAAGACCAGATAGAATTTGATCGTTATAAACAAATCCAAAATCTTTGTAGACATAGCCAATCATTAGTTCCCAACCGTGGGGTGAATGGAATCCGATACATAAATCAGTTAATAAAAGAATAGAAAAAGCTTTTATTGTGTCGCTTAAGTTATATAGGAATTCTTGAACCCAAGAGTTAAGAATAACAAGTTCTTCATTACCCAGAATAGAATAACCACTTAGAATAACGAAACAGATTATATTTGTCGAGAAGTGCAAAATCGTATGGATACGATCCTCGTTGTGCATCTTGATCAATTGAATCGTCTCTTTGTGCATTCCTATTCCTATACGAAGCTTTTGTAGATGTGTTTGCGGATATTCCTTTATAATTTCGTCCAACAGGAAGAGTTCCTCTAATTCTATGAATTTTTCTAGAATACGCTTTTCTTGAATATCATTCAAAAAAGTTTCGGATTGCCTAGTATTCCACAAATTAGTAACCCAAGATTCCAGACTTTTATTAAATGAGAAAGAGATCCACCAGGGCAAAAATACTATAGATGCAAGATATAGAAGGGGAATGAATGCTTTCTTTTTTGCCATTTTTTGAATTGTTAATGAACCCACCTCATTCGTCGACTCTATGCGATCTAATATTTCTACCAAAGATGAGTTCTATTACAAAGTATAAGGTATCGAGCCTATGAATCTATTCCCTGTTTTTTATTTGTAATTCAATGGTTAGTCCTTGAATCCAGAAAGAATACATAAATATAATAAGAGTCCACTTCGACAGATATCTCAATTGATCAAATTCGAAACAATTGCCTCCTTTCGATGAGTGCTCGAAATAGCCCCTTTGCTTAAAGTAATGAATATTATTCGGATTTCAAGACCAAGGAACTCCCTTTCTATCAAAATCTCAACTATCAAAATATTTTGAAAAAAAAAATGCCCATAAAAGTCCAGGAATAATTGCGAGAAATTTATGAAGAATATTGTGATTGTGATGATTAAAAATGAGTGGCAAAACAAGACCGAAAACTTTTCGTTATCAGAGATCGAATCCTTTGGTCATTATCATTAAGATTAAGGAGCACAAAAGAAAGGATAAAATGAAACGTCGATTGACAAAAGAAAAAGAAAGGAGAGAAAATTTCCACGATATGATCTATCTGTATCTAACGTATCCAAATATTGAAAAAAAAAAAGAAAAATTCTTTATTCCGAAGTGTTTTGATATATGAGATGAATCCATTATTTCGATTTCTTACTTGTTTTGTTACTGAATTGAGTTAGTGGATTTACATATGCATTTTGCGAACAAACATGGTTTCATTTTTTAGCTGTTCCGTATACGTCGTCTTTGGCTCGAATGGGCATTCGGAAGAAACTTAAGTTATGCTATAGAAAAAAAGAGGATTCTTGAGCTTTTTTTTTTCTCCTGCTGAGAAAGCATTTATTCTTCAGTTCATTTCCAATTTCAAAATACTTCAATTGGCACACGCAAGAAATAGGCCAATTCAGCAGCTTTTTGCTCAATTTCTAGTGGAGTCAAATTATCATCAGTACGAGTCAAGGGAATGGCCCCCTGGCCTCTTATTTCTATATAAAGGACACGACGAGCATAAATACCTTCTTTAACTTCTATTCTGATGGACTGAATATCTTTCATAAGAAATCGTAGAAAAATGCGACGATTTTTTCCAGGAAATCCCCAACGAAAAATACACACTATTCCTTCTTTTCTATCGAATCGATCATAACCACTACCTACATTCCACGAAATTGTGCACCACAAATAGGAGCTAATAAAGAGACCTGCGATTCCATAGAAAGACATCACGATCCCTTGTGGAAAAAAAATGATTTGCTGAGGTGGAAATAAAGATATCAAATTCCTACCAAGATAACTGGAAACTCCGACGAATAAGAATCCCAATGAACCTAAAAAAAGGATAAAGGCCCAGCAGAAATTACTTGTTTTTCGAGACCCCGCTATAAGTTCTATCCATATATGATCTGATCGCCAACTCATACTAGATCCAGTTGCATTTTATTGGAATTGAGAAAATAAGCCAAATAAAATAAAGGAATTTGACTTTACTTTTTTGTTTTGTTTCCGAAGTAACTCTCATCAACTAGCACTATTCTGATGTGAACCCTTCGGAGTAATTCATCAAATTGGTTAGATCTAAAAGAAGAACATCCCCTTCATATGATCCCCTATAGATATCTATATACACAGAGATACATTGACTTTACATTTACATTTCAGACATCCGTCCCCCATCCCGATCTCTTTTTGAAAATACCTAGAATTTATAATTCATTTATCCCATATATCATGTTTACGCATGTATAAGAGCTCTTTCATTTATGTTCGGAGGGAGTCACATGTTATACAATACAATATTCTATTAAATAAATATCTGTGTTATCGAATATCTAAGCTAAGTCTTGAAAAAAAAAAAAGATAAATAAGATTTGTCCCCATCGGATCTAAAACTAAAAAATTTTGTTTCTTTGAACAAAAAGAAATAAAGAAGCCATTGCAATTGCCGGAAATACTAGGCCCACTAAAGGCACCAAAATAGAGGGTAAGTTGTTGAGAATTGTCATAAAATGAAATGGGTACCTCGATTTAATATTTGTACCTGTTATTATCATAAAGATATCTGATAATTATATTAAGTATATCTAAGTGAGTATATAATAAAGTGAGTATATATAATAAGTGCAAGGAATGTAGAACTCAATAAATGGACTAATTCATTTTTCTAAATGAAATATATGTATGATAATTGACTTTCTTTATTTACTTTTTTTTCTTGTTCTTGTCTTCTAATTTGAATTAATAAAGAAAGAGAAGGAGTTTCACACAAATTACCGAAAAATTCGTTAGAATCCGATCTAACAATAGGAATTCTTAGTAAAAATAAAAAAAGGGGGGTTTTCGGTAGATATAGAAAGATGCAAGACTCTATCCCTATATCTTCTATATTTGTATATAATACACACACAAGAAGGGAAGATGAAATTCGTTTTATTTGCCTTGCCTAATTCGAATTTCGCGGAAGGACGAATGCGCTTTTTATCTTTTTGATAGAGGTTTCGTGATTACTAATCAGTAATATCGGTAAAAAAAAAAAAAGAATTATTCGCATGATTCTTTTTATGATTCTCTTTACACTTAAATCGTATGTGACCAAAGCAAAGAAAAATACATTCTTTTCTTTGTGTTTTTCCTTGGATTCCGATAACCTAACTAACTACTTGTTCGCGACAAATCAAAGAAAAGAATTTCACTTAAGACTCTACTTGATTAAATTTTGAGTCAAAGGAAAAAAGGCGTGGAGCTGAAATAACTCAGTCAGAACACCTTTTAAAAGATTACGTGGTACGATTGAATCGAATAAGCCCTTATGGAATAAATATTCAGCCGCTTGTGAACCTTCAGGTACTGTCTTATTCAATGTTTGTTCAATTACTCTTTTACCTGCAAATGCAATATAGGCATTGGGTTCAGCAATAATGATATCCCCCAACATACCAAAACTAGCTGTTACCCCACCAGTAGTAGGAGATGTAAGAATTGACACATAGAATAACCTTTTATTTGATTGATAATCATATAAAGCGGAAGATATTTTAGCCATTTGCATCAGGCTCAAACTTCCTTCTTGCATGCGCGCCCCTCCGGAAGCACACACTAGAATAAGAGGTAAAAATTTATTGGTAGCATACTCGATCAAACGGGTGATTTTCTCGCCCACTACGGATCCCATACTACCCCCCATAAATTGAAAATCCATAACCCCAATTGCTATGGGAATGCCGTTTAGTTTGCCTGTGCCTGTTTGAACAGCCTCAGTTAATCCTGTTTTTCTTTGATAAGAATCAATACGATCTTTATAAGCTTCCTCCTCCGAATGAAATTCAATGGGATCCAGAGAGACCATGTCTTCATCCATCGGATCCCAAGTACCTGGATCAATCGAAAGTTCGATTCTATCTGAACTACTCATTTTCAAATGATATCCACATTGTTCACAAACATTCATTTTTGACTTAAAAAATTTCTTATAATTTAATTCATAACAATTTTCGCATTGAACCCACAAATGTCTGTATTTTTGAGTTAGATCGAGATCATTAGAACTTTCTCTTATAG